GTTGATGTAGCTTAACAACAAAGCAAAGCACTGAAAATGCTTAGATGGATAATTTATCCCATAAACATAAAGGTTTGGTCCTGGCCTTATAATTAGTTAGAGGTAAGATTACACATGCAAATTTCCATACCCCGGTGTAAAATCCCTTAAACATTTACCCAAAAATTTAAGGAGAGGGTATCAAGCACATTAAATAGCTTAAGACACCTTGCCTAGCCACACCCCCACGGGACTCAGCAGTGATAAATATTAAGCAATAAACGAAAGTTTGACTAAGCTATACCTCTTAGGGTTGGTAAATTTCGTGCCAGCCACCGCGGTCATACGATTAACCCAAATTAATTATTCTCGGCGTAAAACGTGAAAATTATAACTAAAACAAATAGAATTAAAATCCAACTTATATGTGAAAATCCATTGTTAGGACCTAAACTCAACAACGAAAGTAATTCTAACTATTACATCACACGATAGCTAAGATCCAAACTGGGATTAGATACCCCACTATGCTTAGCCCTAAACCTAAATAATTAAATAACAAAATTATTTGCCAGAGAACTACTAGCAACAGCTTAAAACTCAAAGGACTTGGCGGTACTTTACATCCATCTAGAGGAGCCTGTTCTATAATCGATAAACCCCGCTATACCTCACCATCTCTTGCTAATTCAGCCTATATACCGCCATCTTCAGCAAACCCTAAAAAGGTATTAAAGTAAGCACAAGAACAGACATAAAAACGTTAGGTCAAGGTGTAGCCAATGAGATGGGAAGAAATGGGCTACATTTTCTTTTATAAGAACAAACGAAACCCTTTATGAAACTAAAGGATAAAGGAGGATTTAGCAGTAAATTAAGAATAGAGAGCTTAATTGAATAGAGCAATGAAGTACGTACACACCGCCCGTCACCCTCCTCAAAATAAATAAATCAAATTATACATAATATTTTTACTAATTTATGAGAGGAGATAAGTCGTAACAAGGTAAGCATACTGGAAAGTGTGCTTGGAAAAATCATAGTGTAGCTTAACATAAAGCATCTGGCCTACACCCAGAAGAATTCATGATTAATGGACACTTTGAACCAACTCTAGCCCTAACACCAATCAACATAACCACATTCTCATGTAAACTAAACCATTTAATCTAATAAAAGTATTGGAGAAAGAAATTATAATTAGGAGCTATAGAAAAAGTACCGTAAGGGAAAGATGAAAGATTAATTTAAAGTACTAAAAAGCAAAGATAGAACCTTATACCTTTTGCATAATGAATTAACTAGAACAAATCTAACTCAAAGAATTATAGCTAGAAACCCCGAAACCAAACGAGCTACCTAAAAACAATTTTATGAATCAACCCGTCTATGTAGCAAAATAGTGGGAAGATTTTTAGGTAGAGGTGAAAAGCCTAACGAGCTTGGTGATAGCTGGTTACCCAAAAAATGAATTTTAGTTCAACTTTAAATTTGTTACAAGAGTACAAAATCTGAATATAAATTTAAAATATAGCCAAAAGAGGGACAGCTCTTTAGGAATGGAAAAAACCTTAAATAGTGAATAAGCCAATATTTATTATAATCATTGTAGGCCTAAGAGCAGCCACCAATAAAGAAAGCGTTCAAGCTCAACATAAAAATAATTCTAATTCAACAATTAATTACAAATTCCTATTCTAAAAATTGGGTTAATCTATTATTTTATAGATGAAATACTGTTAATATGAGTAACAAGAATTATAATTCTCCAAGCACAAGCTTATAACAACCCGAATAATCATTGTTAGTTATAGGATTTTAGATATAAATTCCCAAATGAATCATCTAAAACCTAATCCGTTAACCCGACACAGGAGTGCTTTAAGGAAAGATAAAAAAGAATAAAAGGAACTCGGCAAACATAAACCCCGCCTGTTTACCAAAAACATCACCTCTAGCATATCAAGTATTAGAGGCATTGCCTGCCCAGTGACTAAAAAGTTAAACGGCCGCGGTATCCTGACCGTGCAAAGGTAGCATAATCATTTGTTCCTTAATTAGGGACTAGTATGAATGGCTAAACGAGGGTTTAACTGTCTCTTATTCTGTATCAGTGAAATTGACCTTCCAGTGAAGAGGCTGGAATTCCTCAATAAGACGAGAAGACCCTATGGAGCTTAAATCAATTAACTTAATTATTTATACCAACAATCCTATTGGCCTAAAAATAAAAATATAAGTTAAAAATTTCGGTTGGGGTGACCTCGGAGAACAAAAAATCCTCCGAATGATTCTAGCACAGACCAACAAGTCGAAGCAATCCTTAAAATCTCATTGACCCAAAAATCTTTGATCAACGGACCAAGTTACCCTAGGGATAACAGCGCAATCCTATTTGAGAGTTCATATCGACAATTAGGGTTTACGACCTCGATGTTGGATCAGGACATCCCAATGGTGCAGAAGCTATTAATGGTTCGTTTGTTCAACGATTAAAGTCCTACGTGATCTGAGTTCAGACCGGAGCAATCCAGGTCGGTTTCTATCTATTCACAATTTCTCCCAGTACGAAAGGACAAGAGAAATAGAGCCACCTTTACAAAAGTGCTCTCAACCTAACTTATGAATAAATCTCAATACAAAATATATGTTCAACTCTTAACCTAGACAAGGTTTATTAGGGTGGCAGAGCCAGGTAATTGCATAAGACTTAAAACCTTCTTCCCAGAGGTTCAAATCCTCTTCCTAATAGTGTACTTTATTAATATTTTAACACTCCTAATTCCCATTTTAATCGCCATAGCTTTTTTAACCTTAGTAGAACGAAAAATTCTAGGCTATATACAATTACGAAAAGGTCCTAATATTGTAGGCCCATACGGAATTCTACAACCATTTGCAGATGCCATAAAACTATTTATTAAAGAACCAATACATCCACTTACAACCTCCATATCCCTATTTATTATTGCACCAACCCTATCACTATCCTTAGCTCTTAGCCTATGAATTCCCTTACCAATACCCCATCCACTTATTAATCTAAACCTAGGAATCCTATTTATCCTAGCAACATCAAGCCTTTCAGTATATTCCATTTTATGATCTGGATGAGCTTCAAACTCAAAATATTCCCTATTTGGCGCATTACGAGCAGTAGCCCAAACAATCTCTTATGAAGTAACAATAGCTATCATTTTACTATCAGTTCTACTAATAAGCGGCTCATTCTCCCTACAAATACTTATAATTACCCAAGAACACATATGACTAATTATCCCAACTTGACCAATTGCAATAATATGATTTATTTCAACCTTAGCAGAGACAAACCGTGCTCCATTTGACCTAACAGAAGGAGAATCAGAACTAGTTTCAGGCTTTAACGTTGAGTATGCCGCTGGCCCATTTGCACTATTTTTCATAGCCGAATATACCAACATTATTTTAATAAATGCCCTAACAACTATTATCTTTTTAGGCCCACTTCACAACATAAACTTTCCTGAACTCTACTCAATTAATTTCATAACAGAAACATTAATTCTATCAACAACATTCTTATGAATCCGAGCATCCTACCCACGCTTCCGATACGATCAACTCATACATCTACTATGAAAAAACTTCTTACCACTTACACTGGCATTTTGCATATGACACATTTCACTACCAATTTTCCTAGCAAGCATTCCACCCTACCTATAGAAATATGTCTGATAAAAGAATTACTTTGATAGAGTAAAACATAGAGGTTTAAACCCTCTTATTTCTAGGACAATAGGAATTGAACCTACCCCTAAGAATTCAAAATTCTCCGTGCTACCTTCACACCTTATCCTAACTTTTTAGTAAGGTCAGCTAACTAAGCTATCGGGCCCATACCCCGAAAATGTTGGTTTAAACCCTTCCCGTACTAATCAATCCCATTACTATTATTATCATTTATTTCACCATCCTCATAGGCCCCTTAATCACAATAGCCAGCACCAACCTAATATTAATATGAGTAGGCTTAGAAATAAGCCTCCTAGCTATTATTCCCCTTCTAATTAACAAAAAAAATCCTCGATCAACTGAAGCTGCAACAAAATACTTTATTACCCAAGCAACAGCCTCAATAATATTCCTACTAGCCGTAACCCTCAATTATAAACAACTAGGAATCTGAACCTTTCAGCAACAAACAAACAGCATATTACTTAACATCATATTAATTTCACTATCAATAAAACTTGGTCTAGCCCCATTTCACTACTGACTTCCTGAAGTAACACAAGGAATCCCCCTACATATTGGACTGATTCTCCTTACATGACAAAAAATTGCTCCCCTCTCTATTATATTCCAAACTTACCATCTACTAAATCCAACCATCATTTTAATTTTTGCAATTTCATCAATTTTTACAGGAGCATGAGGTGGACTAAACCAAACACAAACACGAAAAATTATAGCATACTCATCAATCGCCCATATAGGCTGAATAACAGCAATTCTCCCATACAATCCTAATCTCACATTACTAAACCTCATTATTTATATTATCCTAACAATTCCTATATTTTTAGCACTAATGATGAATACTTCCACAACAATCAATTCTATATCTCTACTATGAAACAAAACCCCAATAATTCTAATAATAACTTCTCTACTTCTACTATCCCTAGGAGGACTCCCCCCATTAACAGGATTTTTACCAAAATGAATTATCATTACAGAACTACTAAAAAACAACTGTCTAATTATAGCAACATTAATAGCCATAATAGCACTACTAAACCTATTCTTTTACACTCGCTTAATTTACTCAACCTCACTAACAATATTCCCAACCAACAATAATTCCAAAATAATATCTCACCATTCAAACCTCAAGTATAACCTTATTTTACCGCCCATAACAATCTTAAGCACACTTACCCTCCCACTTTCACCTCAACTAATTCTATAGAAGTTTAGGATATTACAGTCCAAGAGCCTTCAAAGCCCTAAGAAAACAATCAAGTTTAACTTCTGATAGGGACTGTAAGATTATATCCTACATCAATTGAATGCAAATCAATTACTTTAATTAAGCTAAGACCCTATCTAGATTGGTAGGACTCAAACCTACGAGATTTTAGTTAACAGCTAAATACCCTATTTCTGGCTTCAATCTACTTCTCCCGCCTTTCAGAAAGGGGGCGGGAGAAGCCTTAGTAGAAACTTATCTACACCTTCGAACTTGCAATTCGACATGATTATCACCTTAAGGCCTGGTAAAAAGAGGACTTAAACCTCTGTACTTAGATTTACAGTCTAATGCTTACTCAGCCATTTTACCTATGTTCGTAAACCGTTGACTCTTTTCAACTAATCATAAAGATATCGGAACCCTATATCTACTATTTGGAGCCTGAGCAGGAATAGTAGGAACAGCATTAAGCATTTTAATTCGAGCTGAACTAGGACAACCGGGCGCACTCCTAGGAGATGACCAAATTTACAATGTTATTGTTACAGCCCATGCATTTGTAATAATTTTCTTTATAGTAATACCAATAATAATTGGAGGCTTTGGAAATTGGCTTGTACCACTAATAATTGGAGCCCCAGACATAGCATTCCCACGAATAAACAATATAAGTTTTTGACTTCTTCCACCCTCATTCCTTCTTCTTTTAGCTTCATCAATAGTAGAAGCAGGAGCAGGAACTGGATGAACAGTATATCCACCCTTAGCCGGAAATTTAGCCCACGCAGGAGCATCAGTAGACCTGACAATCTTTTCTCTTCACTTAGCCGGTGTATCATCTATTTTGGGGGCTATTAACTTTATTACAACTATTATTAATATAAAACCCCCAGCCATAACTCAATACCAAACACCACTATTTGTATGATCAGTATTAATTACAGCTGTCCTTCTCCTACTCTCACTTCCAGTATTAGCTGCAGGCATCACAATACTACTAACAGACCGTAATCTAAATACAACTTTCTTTGACCCCGCAGGAGGAGGAGATCCCATTCTCTATCAACATCTATTTTGATTTTTTGGACATCCAGAAGTTTATATTTTAATTCTTCCAGGCTTTGGAATCATTTCACATGTAGTAACCTACTATTCAGGTAAAAAAGAACCTTTTGGCTATATAGGAATAGTATGAGCCATAATATCCATTGGCTTCCTGGGGTTCATCGTATGAGCCCATCACATATTTACAGTAGGCTTGGATGTAGATACACGAGCTTATTTTACATCTGCCACTATAATTATTGCAATTCCAACAGGCGTAAAAGTATTTAGCTGATTAGCTACCCTACACGGTGGAAATATTAAATGATCGCCAGCCATATTGTGAGCCCTTGGTTTTATTTTCCTATTTACAGTTGGCGGATTAACTGGGATCGTACTATCAAACTCCTCACTTGACATTGTACTCCACGACACCTATTACGTGGTAGCTCACTTCCACTATGTATTATCAATAGGAGCAGTATTTGCTATCATGGCTGGCTTTGTCCACTGATTTCCACTATTTTCAGGCTATACCCTAGATGACACATGAGCAAAAGCTCATTTTGCCATTATATTTGTAGGAGTAAATTTAACATTTTTCCCTCAACATTTCCTGGGTCTCTCAGGAATACCTCGACGATATTCTGATTATCCGGACGCCTATACTATGTGAAATACAATTTCCTCTATAGGATCTTTTATTTCATTAACAGCTGTACTCGTAATAATCTTTATAATTTGAGAAGCTTTTGCTTCTAAACGAGAAGTACTATCAGTCTCTTACTCTTCAACAAATCTAGAATGACTTCACGGCTGCCCGCCACCTTATCATACATTTGAAGAACCTTCTTACGTCAAAGTAAAATAAGAAAGGAAGGATTCGAACCTCCTAAAAATGGTTTCAAGCCAATATCATAACCTCTATGTCTTTCTCAATGAGATATTAGTAAAACTATTACATAACTTTGTCAAAGTTAAATTATAGACTAAAATCTATATATCTTACATGGCTTACCCACTTCAACTAGGCTTACAAGATGCCACATCACCAATTATAGAAGAATTAATAAACTTTCACGATCATACACTAATAATTGTATTCCTTATTAGCTCCTTAGTACTCTACATTATTTCACTTATACTAACAACAAAACTAACCCACACAAGCACAATAGATGCCCAAGAAGTAGAAACTATTTGAACTATTCTACCCGCTGTTATTCTCATTTTAATCGCCCTACCTTCCTTACGAATTCTGTATATAATAGATGAAATTAATAATCCTGTGCTAACAGTAAAAACTATAGGCCATCAATGATACTGAAGCTATGAATATACCGACTACGAAGACCTATGCTTCGACTCATACATAATTCCAACAAACGACCTAAAACCAGGAGAACTTCGACTTCTAGAAGTTGATAATCGTGTTGTTCTACCAATAGAACTCCCAATTCGTATATTAATCTCATCTGAAGATGTTCTTCACGCATGAGCTGTACCTTCACTAGGCTTAAAAACTGACGCAATCCCAGGCCGCCTAAACCAAGCCACAGTAACATCAAACCGTCCAGGACTTTTCTATGGACAATGCTCCGAAATTTGTGGATCTAACCATAGCTTCATGCCTATTGTTCTTGAGATAGTACCCCTAAAACACTTTGAAAACTGATCAGCCTCAATAATTTAAATTCACTACGAAGCTAAGAGCGTTAACCTTTTAAGTTAAAATTAGAGACCTTTAATCTCCGCAGTGATATGCCACAACTAGACACATCCACATGATTTATTACTATTATTTCATCAATAATCACCTTATTCATTTTATTTCAACTAAAAATCTCTATACAAATCTTCCCAACGCCTCCATCCCCAAAAATTTTAGCAACACAAAAAACAAAAACCCCTTGAGAATCAAAATGAACGAAAATCTATTTGCCTCTTTTATCACTCCAACAGTAATAGGATTACCCATTGTAGTAACCATCATCATGTTCCCATCAATTTTATTTCCATCATCAGAACGCTTAATTAACAACCGCCTTCATTCGTTCCAACATTGACTAATCAAACTTATTATTAAACAAATAATATTAATCCACACACCAAAAGGACGAACCTGAGCCCTAATAATCGTTTCCTTAATTATATTTATTGGATCCACAAACTTACTAGGACTTCTACCACATACATTCACACCCACTACTCAGTTGTCCATAAATCTAAGCATAGCAATCCCACTATGAGCCGGAGCTGTAATCCTAGGATTTCGACACAAACTAAAAAATTCACTAGCCCATTTTCTCCCTCAAGGAACTCCTATTTCACTTATCCCAATATTAATCATTATTGAAACAATCAGTCTATTTATTCAACCAATAGCACTAGCAGTCCGACTAACAGCTAACATTACTGCTGGTCACTTATTAATGCATCTAATCGGCGGAGCTACTCTAGTATTAATAAATATTAGCCCACCAACTGCTACAATTACATTTATTATTTTACTCCTTCTTACAATCTTAGAATTTGCTGTAGCCCTAATTCAAGCATATGTCTTTACTCTTCTAGTAAGCCTTTATCTACATGATAATACATAATGACCCACCAAACACACGCATACCATATAGTTAACCCAAGCCCATGACCACTCACAGGGGCAATCTCAGCCCTTCTACTAACATCCGGCTTAGTAATATGATTTCATTTTAATTCAACTACACTCCTAACCCTAGGCCTACTAACTAATATTCTCACAATATATCAATGATGACGAGATATTATCCGTGAAGGCACTTACCAAGGTCACCATACCCCCATTGTACAAAAAGGACTCCGGTACGGAATAGTCCTCTTCATTATCTCCGAAGTATTTTTCTTCTCCGGATTCTTCTGAGCATTTTACCACTCCAGTTTAGTTCCAACTCACGACTTAGGGGGCTGCTGACCACCAACAGGAATCGTACCTCTCAACCCCCTAGAAGTTCCCCTCCTTAACACAACAGTTCTCCTAGCATCAGGTGTTTCAATCACATGAGCCCATCACAGCCTAATAGAAGGAAAACGAAACCATATAAATCAAGCCCTATTCATTACAATCTTACTAGGGTTATATTTTACCATTTTACAAGCTTCAGAATACTTCGAAACTTCATTCTCTATTTCAGATGGTATTTATGGATCCACTTTCTTCATAGCAACAGGCTTCCACGGTCTCCACGTAATTATTGGATCCACATTCTTAATTATTTGTCTCCTACGACAACTAAAATTTCACTTTACATCCAAACATCACTTCGGATTTGAAGCAGCAGCATGATATTGACACTTCGTAGACGTAGTATGACTATTCCTATATGTCTCTATTTATTGATGAGGATCCTACTCTCTTAGTATAACTAATACCACTGACTTCCAATTAGTAAATTCTGATATAATCTCAGAAGAGAGTAATCAATCTACTTATTATTATTTCCATTAATTCTTTCCTATCTCTTATCCTAATCTTAGTAGCATTCTGACTTCCCCAAATGAACATATATACAGAAAAAGCTAACCCATATGAATGTGGCTTTGACCCAACAAGTTCTGCACGACTACCATTCTCAATAAAATTTTTCCTAGTAGCCATCACATTTTTACTATTTGACCTAGAAATTGCTTTACTTCTCCCCCTTCCATGAGCAATCCAAACAACTTATACTAGTACAATAATAACTATGGCCTTCATTCTAGTTTCAATCTTATCTCTAGGACTAGCCTACGAATGAACACAAAAAGGACTAGAATGAACGGAGTAACTGGTAATTAGTTTAACTAAAATTAATGATTTCGACTCATTAGACTATGATAATATTCATAATTACCAACATGTCATCTGCTTTCCTAAACCTCACACTAGCCTTCACCCTTTCACTTCTAGGAACCTTAATATTTCGCTCCCACCTTATATCTACACTCTTATGTCTAGAAGGAATAATACTATCTCTATTTATCATAATTTCTATAGCTACATTAAATTCTAACTCAATAATTTCTATATCTATCCCCATTACCATTATAGTCTTTGCAGCATGCGAAGCAGCAGTAGGACTGGCCCTCTTGGTAAAAATTTCCAACACATATGGAACTGATTACGTACAAAACCTCAATCTTTTACAATGCTAAAAATCATTTTTCCTTCACTCATACTCTTACCATTAACCTGACTATCAAAATCAAAAAAAGTCTGAATAAATGTAACCTCCTACAGCTTCCTAGTCAGTCTAATTAGTCTTCTACTACTATGGCAAAACGATGAAAATAACTTAAATCTCTCAATTTTATTCTTCTCAGACCCACTATCTTCCCCACTAATCATTCTTACAACTTGACTATTACCATTAATATTGCTAGCTAGCCAAAATCACCTAAAAAAAGAAGAAGCAATATATCAAAAAACTTATATCTCTATACTAGTAAGCCTGCAAATTTTACTTACCATAACATTTTCCTCAACTGAACTTATTATATTTTATATTTTGTTTGAAGCCACATTAATTCCCACCCTTATTATTATTACCCGATGAGGCAACCAAACAGAACGACTAAACGCAGGACTTTATTTTCTATTTTACACACTAATTGGATCCATTCCACTACTCATCGCCCTAATCTCAATCCAAAACTCAATTGGAACTCTAAATTTCCTGATTTTATCACTAACAACCTCTCCTATAATTTTCTCCTGATCTAACAACATTATATGACTAGCTTGTATAATAGCATTTCTCATTAAAATACCATTATATGGTGTTCACCTATGACTTCCAAAAGCCCACGTAGAAGCACCAATCGCAGGATCCATAATTTTAGCAGCTATCCTACTCAAACTTGGGGGCTATGGAATAATACGAATTTCCATCATTCTAGACCCACTAACAAAACATATAGCCTACCCATTCATTCTACTATCCTTATGAGGAATAATTATAACTAGCTCAATCTGTCTCCGTCAAACAGACCTAAAATCATTAATTGCTTATTCCTCAGTCAGCCACATAGCCCTAGTAATTGCATCCATTATAATCCAAACCCCATGAAGCTTTATAGGAGCTACCGCACTCATAATTGCCCATGGCTTAACCTCATCACTATTATTTTGCTTAGCCAATTCAAACTACGAACGCATTCACAGTCGAACTATGATTATGGCCCGAGGACTTCAAATAATTTTTCCACTCATAGCAACATGATGATTTCTAGCAAGCTTAGCCAACCTAGCCCTTCCACCATCCATTAATCTTGTAGGAGAACTATTTATTGCCATATCACTCTTCTCCTGATCCAACTTCTCCATTATCCTTATAGGAATTAACATTATCATCACAGCCACTTACTCTATATATATAATTATTACAACTCAACGAGGAAAATTAACCAGCCACATAAATAACCTTCAACCGTCCCATACACGAGAACTGACCCTTATATCACTTCATATTATTCCACTTATTCTACTAACTATTAATCCAAAACTAATTACAGGACTAACAATATGTAAATATAGTTTAAAAAAAACATTAGACTGTGAATCTAATAATAGGAAATAATCCTCCTTATTTACCAAGAAAGTATGCAAGAACTGCTAACTCATGCTACCATGCCTAAACTCATGGCTTTCTTACTTTTATAGGATAACAGTAATCCATTGGTCTTAGGAACCAAAAATCTTGGCGCAACTCCAAATAAAAGTAATTAACACCATATCATCTTCAATTCTAATAATCTTTATTTTACTTTTAACACCAGTATTCATTTCCATAACAAATCTAGTCAAATACATTAATTACCCAATATACGTTATAACATCAATTAAATACTCATTCATTCTAAGCCTCCTACCATTGACATGATTCTTCTGCTCAAACACAGAATGTATAATTACCAGCTGACACTGAATTACCATAAATTCTATAAAACTCTCAATAAGCCTAAAAATTGACTACTTCTCAATCTTATTTATACCTGTAGCATTATTTGTGACATGATCAATTATACAATTCTCCTCCTGATATATACACTCAGATATATACATTAATCGATTCATTAAATATTTACTACTATTTTTAATTACTATATTAATTTTAACCACAGCTAACAATATATTTCAACTATTTATTGGATGGGAAGGCGTAGGAATTATATCCTTCCTTCTCATTGGGTGATGATATGGCCGTGCAGATGCAAACACCGCAGCCCTTCAAGCAATCCTATATAATCGAATTGGAGATATTGGATTTATCCTAGCCATAACATGATTCTGCCTAAATACAAACTCCTGAGAAATTCAACAAATTCTACTCGCAGACAACAACAACCTAATTCCACTCTTAGGACTTCTAATTGCAGCCACAGGAAAATCAGCTCAATTTGGACTCCACCCATGACTTCCATCAGCCATAGAAGGCCCAACCCCGGTTTCAGCTCTTCTACACTCAAGTACCATAGTTGTAGCAGGCATTTTCCTAATAATTCGATTCCACCCACTAACCTCAAATAATAATACTATTTTAACAATAATAATATGTCTAGGAGCTATCACCACACTATTTACAGCTATCTGTGCACTCACCCAAAACGACATCAAAAAAATTGTAGCATTTTCCACATCCAGTCAACTAGGACTTATAATAGTCACCTTAGGCATTAACCAACCATACCTAGCTTTTATACACATCTGTACACATGCATTCTTTAAAGCAATACTCTTCATATGCTCCGGGTCAATTATTCATAATCTCAGCGATGAACAAGATATTCGAAAAATAGGAAATATATTTAAAATTATACCAATCACATCATCATGCCTTGTCATTGGCAGCCTAGCTCTAACAGGAATACCTTTCCTAACGGGCTTCTACTCAAAAGACCAAATTATTGAAGCCATAAATACCTGTAATACAAACGCCTGAGCCCTACTAATTACACTAATCGCCACCTCAATAACAGCCATGTATAGTATACGCATTATTTACTTTGTTGTCATAACAAAACCACGATATCCCCCATTTATCATTATCAACGAAAAAGACCCAGACATAATTAACCCCATTAAACGTCTAGCACTAGGAAGCATCCTAGCAGGCTTTTTTATTTCACATAATATTCCCCCAACTAACATCCAAATTCTTACAATACCATGATACCTAAAAATTACAGCCCTATTTATTTCTGCCATAGGCTTTCTAATTGCCCTAGAACTAAACAATTTTAGCATAAAATTCTCAACCAACAAAACCAACCCTTACTCATTATTTTCAACCTCATTAGGCTATTTTCCACCAACTATACACCGTGCATTTCCTCTTAAAACCCTTAATCCAAGCTTCAAAATATCTCTTAACCTTCTAGATCTAATTTGACTAGAAAAATCAATTCCCAAAGCAACCTCAACTCTACATACCAACTCATCCAAATCAGTATCTAACCAAAAAGGCTTAGTAAAATTATACTTTATGTCATTCCTAATTTCCCTAACTTTAGTCACCATACTCTACATTTTTAGTCCCGAGTAATTTCAATAATAATAAAAATTCCAGCAAACAAAGACCATCCAGCTACCACCATCATTCAAATTACACAACTATACATCGCCGCAACTCCAATCCCACCCTCCAACATTACACCAATATCATCCACCTCATACATCATTCAATCACCTAAGCCTTCCAAATCAACTAATTCAACTTCACCATAATAATTAAGCAAATATATAGTAAGTAATTCCATTAAAAACCCTATAATTAAAACACTAAAAATTAATCAATTAGATCCCCAACTCTCAGGATACTCTTCCGTAGCCATAGCAGTCGTATATCCAAATACAACCATTATTCCCCCTAAATAAACTAAAAACACTATTAAACCCAAAAACGAACCCCCAAACCCTAAAACCATTAGACACCCAATAAACCCACTAATAACCAAACCTAAACCCCCATAAATAGGTGAAGGCTTCAATGCCAACCCTAGACAACCAGTCAAAAATAATAAACTTAAAACAAAAATATAATTAGTCATTATTTCTACACAGCATTTAACCGTGACCAATGACATGAAAAATCATCGTTGTAATTCAACTATAGAAACCTATGACAAACATTCGAAAAACCCACCCTCTACTCAAAATTATTAATCACTCATTTATCGACCTTCCTGCACCATCAAACATCTCATCATGATGAAACTTCGGCTCCCTACTAGGTATATGCCTTATACTACAAATTCTCACAGGCCTATTTCTGGCCATACACTATACATCAGACACAACAACAGCATTCTCATCAGTAGCCCATGTCTGCCGAGACGTTAACTACGGCTGACTAATTCGATATTTACATGCAAACGGAGCATCAATATTTTTCATCTGCCTATTTTTACACGTAGGACGAGGCATATACTATGGATCCTATACATTCCTAGAAACATGAAATATCGGAGTAATTCTTCTATTTGCCGTTATAGCCACTGCATTCATAGGCTATGTTCTTCCATGAGGACAAATATCATTCTGAGGAGCAACAGTCATCACAAACCTACTTTCTGCCATCCCTTACATTGGTACTACCCTAGTAGAATGAATTTGAGGAGGCTTCTCAGTAGACAAAGCCACTCTAACACGCTTCTTCGCATTCCACTTTATTTTACCATTTATCATCACAGCCCTAGTAATTGTCCACCTTCTATTCCTACACGAAACAGGCTCAAACAACCCTACAGGACTAAATTCAGACGCAGACAAAATCCCATTCCACCCATACTATACCATTAAAGATATCCTAGGCATCTTCATTATAATTATTCTCCTAATAATTATAGTACTTTTCTTCCCAGACGCACTAGGAGACCCAGACAACTACACACCCGCTAACCCACTCAACACTCCCCCACACATCAAACCAGAATGATATTTCCTATTTGCCTACGCTATTCTTCGCTCAATTCCAAATAAACTAGGAGGAGTCCTAGCCCTAATCCTATCCATCCTAATCTTAGCCCTCTTACCCTTCCTCCACACTTCAAAACAACGTAGCCTTATTTTCCGCCCAATCACACAGACCCTCTACTGAATTCTAGTAGCAAACCTACTTATCCTAACCTGAATCGGAGGACAACCCGTAGAACATCCATTTATTATAATTGGACAATTAGCTTCTATCAGCTACTTCTCCATCATCCTTATCCTTATACCAATTTCAGGAATTATCGAAGACAAACTACTAAAATGAAGTTCATGCCCTGATAGTATAAATATTACTCTGGTCTTGTAAACCAAAAATGAGGAACTATCCTCTCAGGACATCAAGAAGGAAGACTTCATCCTCACCATCAGCACCCAAAGCTGATATTCTACTTAAACTACTTCCTGACAGTACATAAAATTATATAGTACTATAAAACATATATGTATATCGTACATTAAATTATTTACCCCTAGCATATAAGCAAGTAAATAAAATTAATGCATTAAGACATTAATTACAATTCAAATAAACATTATCATAACCATGCATATAAGCAAGTACATATTAATTAATGTTAAATAGACATATCTGTGTTATCTTACATACACCATCCTAGTCATAAACCTTTCTCTTCCATATGACTATCCCCTTCCACATTTGGTCTATATATCTACCATCCTCCGTGAAACCAACAACCCGCCCACCTATGCCCCTCTTCTCGCTCCGGGCCCATAAAACTTGGGGGTAGCTATACTGAAACTTTATCAGACATCTGGTTCTTACTTCAGGGCCATCAAATGCGTTATCGCCCATACGTTCCCCTTAAATAAGACATCTCGATGGTAACGGGTCTAATCAGCCCATGACCAACATAACTGTGGTGTCAGGCATTTGGTATTTTTTAATTTTTAGGATGCTGTGACTCAGCATAGCCGTCAAGGCATGAAGAGCAACTTATCATGTAGCTGGACTTTAAGTTAAGAGTCATTTATCCCCATAACCCAACCACCCAAGGCTATTTAATTAATGCTTGTTGGACATATACATTTATTACACCTAAAAACTCACTCACAAACCCCCCTTCCCCCACAACCTTAATGCCAAACCCCAAAAACACTAAGGATACTTGATTTTCACTTTATTCCATTCCATTCTAGTGGTTCACAAAACATGACTTAAATTTTAGCATTAAAAAACTTTTCATGAAATGAAACCTTGCCCAAGCAAAATTAAATTTACCAAATACTTCTAATAAATTTATTTACCAA